ACGGTGGCAGTGGGTGGCGAATATTAAACTTTTAATAGTTTATTTTCTAGGAGGCCTAAGGAGGGGAGAAGAAACATAAAAATGAGGAAGTAAAGTCCTGAGGCTGCTTGGCCAATAAAAATAAATGGATCTTCTACTGGTTGTCCTCCAATTCATGTAAGAATAAAGGCATTGGCGATGAAGGATCAAAAAAAGATTTTTGCTAAGGGGCGGAATATAAGACTTCGTAGTTTGGATGTATGAGTTGAGGGTGATGAGAATAAAACTAGGATAGCAAATAATAGGGCAAGGACACCGCCAAGTTTATTAGGAATAGAACGGAGGATAGCATAAGCGAAGAGAAAATATCATTCAGGTTTAATATGGGGGGGGGTGACAAGGGGATTGGCTGGGATAAAATTATCTGGGTCTCCAAGAAGGTTAGGAGCAAAGGTAGAGAGAGAGGCAAGGGCGCCTAGTATAATTGCAAATCCGAGGAGGTCTTTATAAGAGAAGTAAGTGTGAAAAGACACTTTGTCATAGTTTGGGTCTAATCCTGTCGGGTTAGAGGAGCCGGTTTGGTGAAGGAAAAGAAGGTGAATTATTGTGATTGCGGCAATGATAAAAGGTAAGATGAAGTGGAAGGTAAAGAATCGTGTTAGGGTAGCGTTGTCAACAGAGAAGCCTCCTCAGATTCATTGTACTAGGTCAGTGCCAATATAAGGGGCGGCTGAGAGGAGGTTAGTGATAACGGTTGCGCCTCAGAATGATATTTGACCTCAGGGAAGAACATAGCCTACAAATGCTGTAGCTATAACAAGAAATAGAAGAATGATACCGATGTTTCATGTTTCTTTAAAGAGGTAAGAACCGTAGTAGAGACCTCGGCCGATGTGAAGGTAAATGCAAATGAAAAAGAATGAAGCTCCATTGGCGTGGAGGCTACGAAGTAGCCAGCCATTATTAACATCTCGGCAGATGTGGGCTAGGGATGAGAAGGCAGCAGATGTGTCAGCTGTATAATGTATAGCGAGAAAAAGTCCGGTAGTAATTTGAATAATTAGGCAGAGGCCTAGTAGTGAGCCAAAATTCCATCAGGTGGAGAGATTAGTGGGGGCAGGTAGGTCAATAAAAGAGTTATTTACTATCTTTAAAATTGGGTGAGATTTTCGAATTACGGGGGCCATAATAGTTCTTGTAGTTGAACAACAACAATAGTTTTTCAGACTATAGGTTCAGGTTAAAATCCTGGTGAGAATAAATGTTAGCAGAGCTTTGTTTAATCTTAGGTATTTTAGGTGTTGCTACCAACCCTTCTCCTTACTTTGCTGCATTGAGTTTGGTGGTAGCCGCTGGGGCTGGGTGTTTTGTTATAGTAGGTAAGGGGGCTATTTTTTTGTCTCTTGTAATATTTTTAATCTATTTAGGAGGAATAATGGTTGTATTTGCCTATTGTGTGGCTTTGGCAGCTGAGCCTTATCCAGAGGGTTGAGGGGATGTGATAGCTTTTATGAGTTTAATACTTTATTGTATTCCCTTATATATAGGGTATACATTTGGTGGAGGAATTGGTGGGGTTGTAATGAGTTTTAAAGATCGGGATATAGTGGGATTTGAGGACTTATGGGGAGTAGCAAATTTGTACTCCGGGGGGGGGTGATTTATACTTGCTGCGGGTTGAAGTTTGCTGTTGTGCTTGTTTGTTGTTTTAGAGGTTGTTGCAGGGCGAAAGTTTGGTGCCTTAAAAGCTGTAAGGTGAGGTAAGATGGTGGGCCATAAATATAATGAGGAAAATCTCTTATAATAACTGTAGGAATAAGCGTTAGGAGAAGGGTAATGAGCAGGGCCGAGAAGTAAAGTTTAATCAAGCCAGTTTGGCTTAACCGAATAAAAAAAATGGGTGGCAGTTGGGTCGATTTTAATAAGTCAGGTATTAAGGCTTTTAGAAGAAGAAGATCTAAAATATGTGATATAAGTTTTCATGATAAATTCAGGGTAAGGTTTGTTAAGGTACGATGAATAGCAATAGGATAAAAATTGAGTGAGTACTGTTTAGATAAGATTAGAGTTTTTGGTTTTTTGGTTCAGTGATATTTTGCTAGATCAAAGGCGAGAATAAAGGAAGCAAAAGTAACAAATAAGGCGGTTAATTTTGCATAAAGAGGTATTGTGTGAGTAAAATCATTGCTAGGGGAAAAGAAGAAGAAAATTAGTCATCCGGCTGTAATACTGCCAATACCAAGACGGATAATAGTTATAAAGACTGGGCTAGATATTTCGTCAAAGTTTAATAAGGTGTTATGGCGGGGGTATCGAAGAGTTGAGTAGAACATTAGACGGAGGCTATAGACCGCTGTGAATGAAACAGCGATAATAGTAAGGAGGAGGGCAGTAAAGTTTGTATAGGAGGTATTTATAGCTTCAATAATAGCGTCTTTCGAGTAGAAGCCTGCAAGGAATGGAGTGCCTATAAGAGCAAAGCTACCGATTGATATACATGTAGTGGTGATAGGCAGGTGGTGTTGTAATCCTCCCATTTTTCGAATATCTTGTTCGTCATTAAGGCTGTGAATAATAATGCCAGAGCAAAGAAATAATATAGCTTTGAAGAAGGCATGAGTACAAATATGAAATAGAGCAAGATGGGGGAGATTCAGGCCAATGGCTACTATTATTAGGCCTAGTTGACTTGAGGTTGAGTAGGCAATAATCTTTTTAACATCATTTTGGGTTAGAGCGGCTGTTGCTGCGGAAACAGTTGAGATGGCTCCTAGGCATAAACAAATGGTTAAGGCTAGGCTATTAAATTCTAATATGGGGTGAACACGAATAAGTAGATAGATACCTGCAACTACTATTGTACTAGAGTGAAGCAGAGCTGAGACTGGAGTAGGGCCTTCTATTGCAGAGGCAAGTCATGGGTGAAGACCAAATTGAGCAGATTTGCTTGCGGCTGCTAGAATAAAACCTATTAATGGTAAAGTTGAGGATTCGGGTGTTGTTAGGGCAAAGTCTAAGTTAATTGAGCTCGAATGGGAAATTAATCAAGCGAATGCTATCAAGAAGCCAATATCCCCAATACGGTTATATAGGACGGCTTGAATGGCTGCGACAATAGCGTCGTTTCGCGAATAATATCAGCCAATTAGGAGAAAGGATATTAATCCTACGCCTTCCCAGCCTAAAAAGAGGGTAATAAGGTTTCCTGAAGTAACAAGAATAACTATTGTTAAGAGGAAGATAAGGAGATATTTAATAAATTTTTGTTGGTTGGGGTCATGTGCTATATATCATTGTGAGTATTGCATAATATTTCATGTAACAAACAGGGCTACAGGTAAAAAAATAATTGGAAATAGATCAAATTTAGTGGCGAGGTCAAATGAAGAAACAAGTACATCAAATCAAGGAAACTTTTTAGTGAAAGTTGTTGCAATTTCTGAAGTAGTTAAGCAAAGTGGGAAGAGGGAAATAATAAATGCTCATTTAACTGCTTTTGTAGCAGTGTTTAGAAAATTAGAGTGACGAGTTTTAAATAATGGAAAAATAATGAGGGTTAAAATTAAGACTGTCAGGAATAAGTTTGAGTTTTGAGGGTCTAGGGGAAACAGGGTCATTACTCTTATTTGGGTTTAGACAAGTTAGAGAACGGGCAAGCCAAGGACTCGAACCTTGGGGGTGAGAAATTAGCAGTACTCATTACGCCAGTCATGCCCGGTGAATAGGGAGATTTTAACTCCCGTTGTTAGAATCACAATCTAAGGTTTTAGTTAAACTATATTCACGGGGGGGGGTTATTATGTTGCTTAAAGAAGTTTTATGATGTTAAAATAAGGACAGGGTAAATTATTAGAAGTAACATTGGGACCACGTGGAAGAAAATTAAAATTTTTTCTCGAATAGTAAAAAAAAGGGGACTTGTAATGTGAAAGGGGGGAGCACCCTGTACAGTTAATGAAAACATGTAAAGAGAGTAATATGTTGTGAACAATAGTGCTACACAAATAGCAGAAAATAAAATTTTAGAAACAGCGTATAGGGAGGTAAAAATAATAGTTTCTGCAATAAAGCTAGGTGTAGGGGGAAACCCTATATTATAAAGAACTAATATAAGTCATCAAGCGCCTGCTAGTGGAAAAATAACTATTCCCCCTCGAAAGAGAATAATAGTTTGACTATTAGTGCGCTCATAAAAAGTGTTAGCGAGACAAAAGAGAGCTGAAGATGTAAGGCCGTGAGTAATTATTAATGCTGTAGCTCCAGCGAAGCTTCATGAAGTATGAAGAAGGGCAGCAACAATGACAAGGCTTATATGACTTACGGAAGATATGGCAATTAGAGCTTTAAGGTTAGCTATTCGAAAACATATAGCTGCAGCTGCAACGATACCTAATAGGGCTGGTAGTATAAAAATTAGAGCGGTGTGATATAGGGGTACTTGAAGTATAGTTGATGTACGAATTATACCATAGCCTCCTAGTTTTAGCAAAGTAGCTGCGAGGATTATTGAGCCAGCAATTGGGGCTTCAACATGGGCTATAGGTAATCATAAGTGGAAGCCGTACATGGGGAGTTTAATGAGAAAAGCTAAATTAAGGGTAAGTCATGTTAATGTGGGAGGCAGAGTTGTAGTTCAATTTATTAGGGGGGAGTCTAGGGAGGGCTTTAATGTCCCATAGCAAGAGTAAGAATAGAGAAGTCATGCAATAAAAGGTACAGCTCCTACAATTGTATAAATTGTAAAATAGTTAGTTGCTTTAAGGCGAATTTCTTGGAGGCCTCATCGAGTAATAATAATTATAGTCGGAATTAGTGAGGCTTCAAAAAAAACAAAGAATATTATAAGATCTGCAGATGTAAAGGCCAGAAGGGTAAAAATTTGTAGAAAAGCTGCGTTGGCAATATAGATTTGCTGGTGTAAGGGGGGAAGATGCATTATTTTGCCTTGACTTGCTAATAGGGTAAGAGGAAATAATCAGCAGGTTATAATTGAAAGGGGCGCTGAAATTTTATCAATAATAAAGAGTTCGCTATCAAAATGAAAGCCTTCACCGGCAAGTCAAATTGTAGAAAGGAACGCAACTAGGAAACCATGGGAAGCACAGTTGGCTCATAAGTGATAAGTGGTTGATCGTGCGATAGTTGTGAATACGGTTATTCACGCTACGGTTGTAACTATCATCGTAGAAGGTTCAAGGCTTTTAAGTTGTCCGAAGCATGGCACCGTGCTGTAGCAACCATAAGGGACAAGCCTAGACCTGCATCGCATGCAGAAAGAGTTAGTACGATGAGAGGGTAAATGGAGTCAGAAGGGGAGTGAACTCCAAGTGTTAAAGATAAGTAGATTAAGAGCATAATTGCTTCTAAGCATAATAAAGCAGATAAAAGGTGGGTTCGATTTAATGCAAGTCCTGAAAGGAGAATTATTCCTAGAGTTATAGCCACTAAGGAGGCTATGGAGTTTAACCATAATTAATTGAGTCGAAATCAATTGTCTTATTTAGACTAGCCTACTATTCTGCTCACTCTAGGCCGCCTTGGATTCATTCATAAAGAAAGCCTAAGGTGAGCAGAATAAGAATAGTTGTAAATCAGAAGATAGTAGTGGATGGTGAGTGAAGGTGGAGGGCTCAGGGGGAAGGGAGAAGCAAAACAATTTCGAGATCAAATAGTAGAAAGAGAATGGCTACAAGAAAAAATCGTATTGAGTAGGGGAGTCGAGCAGATCCAATAGGATCAAATCCGCATTCATATGGTGATAGTTTTTCTATATCTGGTGAAATTAGAGGAAGTCAGAAGGTAATTGTAGCTAGAATAATCGTGATTAATGCAGCGATTAAAAAATATGTAAGTATTATTTTCTCCCGGATTTTAACCGAGGCTAGGTAATTGGAAGTCACCTGTACTACTTATACTAAAAAAATAGGAACCTCATCAGTAGATAGAGACGTAGAGAAATAATCAAACTACGTCTACAAAATGTCAATATCATGCTGCGGCTTCAAAGCCAAAGTGATGTTTGGATGTAAAGTGGAAAAATAGTTGACGAGCTAGGCATGTAAGGAGGAACAGGGAGCCAATAATAACGTGTAAGCCATGGAATCCTGTGGCTACGAAGAAAGTTGTCCCATAAATTCCATCAGCAATAGAAAAGGGAGCTTCATAGTATTCAATTGCTTGGAGGGCTGTAAAATAAAGGCCTAGAAGAATGGTTAAAGATAGTGCTTGAATAGTTCCATTTCGATTACCGTTTATTGTGCTGTGGTGAGCCCAAGTAATAGAAACCCCTGAGGCTAGTAAGACTGCAGTATTAAGGAGAGGGACTTCAAACGGATTAAGAGGGGTAATTCCAGTTGGGGGTCATGTTTCTCCGACTTCTGGGGTGGGGGCGAGACTAGTATCATAGAAGGCTCAGAAAAAGCCGATAAAGAAGAATACTTCAGATGTAATAAAAAGAATCATTCCGTATCGCAGGCTTTTTTGTACTGGGGGTGTATGGTGTCCTTGGAATGTTCCTTCACGGATAACATCTCGTCATCATTGAAATATAGTGAGAATTGTTAAGATTAAGCCTAGAATCAGGATAATTGTAGTATTTAGGTGAAATCATGTAGCTAGACCTGATGTTAAAAGAAAAGCTGCTGCAGCTCCTGTTAGGGGTCAGGGGCTAGGGTTTACTATGTGGTATGGGTGTATCTGGTGTCCCATACGTATTTTCTTGTAGATACAGGCTAAGTAAGAGAACAAAGACATAGGCCTGGATTATGGCAACTGCAATTTCTAGGATAGTGAGGAGAACTAGAACAATAAATGTAAGGGAGGATACTAGAACAGAGGTTGCTAACAAGGCCGCAATAGCAGAGGAGATTAAGTGAATGAGAAGATGACCTGCTGTTAGGTTAGCAGTAAGTCGAACTCCTAGTGCTAAGGGACGGATAAAGAGGCTAATAGTTTCGATTACAATAAGGGCAGGAATAAGGGCAGTTGGGGTGCCTTCTGGGAGGAGATGTCCTAGTGAAGCAGTAAGCTGTTTTCGTGCCCCAAATAAGACTGTAGATAGTCATAAAGGGACAGCTAATCCTAGATTTATGGAAAGTTGAGTTGTGGGAGTAAACGTGTGTGGTAATAATCCTAGAAGGTTTATGCTGAGCAGGAAAATTATGAGTGCAGTAAATAAAAATGCTCATTTATGACCTGACATATTAAGAGGAAGTAGAATTTGTTTGGGGAAAATCTTAAAGAATAGTGATTGTAAGGAAATAGCTCGGGAGGATGTTCATGAGTTTAATGGTTTTAAGATTAGTAACCATGGAATAAGCATGGCGACTAGAATTAAAGGCACCCCAAAAAAGTTTGTTGAGGCAAATTGGTGAAAGAGGTTTATTATCATAATCAAGGTCATGAAAGATATTTCTCTTTTAGAATTTTAGAGTTAAAATTGTTAGGATATACGTGTGAAAGAATTTTATTTGGGGCTAAGGTTAGAAGAATTGTTCAAGAGGTTAAAAAGATAAATAATCAGGGGTCAGGGCAAAGTTGCGGTATCCATTAAGGGTGATTATCGCCACCTCTCTACAGCTTAAAAGGCTGTTGCTGATTCATAGCTTCTCAATGATGAATTTTGGGCAGTAGTAAATCAGTTTAGAAAATTTGGAAGGGGAAGAACTTCTGCAACAATAGGCATAAAGCTATGATTTGCCCCGCAAATTTCTGAACATTGTCCATAGAAGACTCCACATCGAGATGCAAGGAAGGATGTTTGATTAAGTCGGCCAGGAATCGCATCAATTTTAACACCAAGTGATGGAACGGCTCAGGAGTGAAGGACATCTTCAGCAGTTACAATAGTACGTGTAGTAAAACCTGCAGGAAGAACTATACGATTGTCAACTTCAAGCAGACGAAAGTGACCAGGATTAAGGTCTTTTGTAGGTAGCATATAAGAGTCAAAATTTAGATCTGCTGCATCTGAGTATTCATAGGTTCAGTATCATTGATGACCTACAGTTTTTACTGTAATAAAGGGGTTATTGACCTCATCTATAAGGTATAAAATGCGCAGAGATGGAAGTGCAATAATAATTAAAATTACAGCTGGTATAATGGTTCATACTATTTCGATTGCTTGAGCATCAATAGTATTTGTATTAGAAAGCTTAGAAGTAATGAGCGTGGTGATAATGTATAGGACTAGCGCGCTAATTAGAAGAGTCGCTATTAAAGTATGATCATGAAAGTGGAGTAATTCTTCTATTATCGGTGAGGCGGCATCTTGGAAGCCTAGTTGAGTAGAATGGGCCATAGAGGGGTACAAGAGTTTCACTAGTAATTTTGTCTTGACAAGGCAGCGTTATATTTTAACTAAACCCTCACATAAGAAAGTGGCAGAGCGGATATGCACTAGGCTTGAAACTTAGAGATGAGGGTTCAACTCCCTCCTTTCTCGACGAACGGTTTTTATTAAGAAAGGTGATTCTTCAAATGTATGGTGATGAGGGGGAAACCCGAGAAGTCACTCCACGTTAGTTACGTTTGGTAAACCACTTGTAGTTTCTCGTTTAGACGAAAAAGCTTCTCAGATAATAAATATTATTATTACAACTCCTACTAGAGAAGTTAGGGAACCAATAGAAGATAGGGTATTTCAAAGGGTATATGCATCTGGGTAGTCTGAATAGCGTCGTGGTATGCCGGCTAGGCCTAGGAAATGTTGGGGGAAAAATGTCAGATTAACTCCTGTAAATATGATTACGAACTGTGCTTTTGTTCAGGTTTTATGCAGTGTTAAGCCTGTAAAGAGTGGAAATCAATGCACAAAACCTGCTATAATTGCAAATACTGCACCCATTGATAAAACATAATGAAAGTGGGCAACCACATAGTAAGTATCATGAAGAACAATATCAATAGAAGAGTTGGCTAAAACAATCCCTGTTAGGCCTCCTACTGTAAATAGAAAAATGAAGCCTATTGCTCACAGCATAGAGGCTTCTCATTTAATGATTCCACCATGCATAGTGGCAAGTCAACTGAAGACTTTGACACCAGTAGGGATGGCAATAATTATGGTTGCGGAAGTGAAGTAGGCACGAGTGTCTACGTTTAAGTCGGTTGTAAATATGTGATGTGCTCAGACAATAAAACCTAGAAGACCAATGGAAAGCATTGCTCAGACTATACCCATGTAGCCGAAAGGCTCTGTTTTTTCTGAGTAAAAAGTTACTACATGGGAAATAATACCGAATCCAGGTAAAATAAGAATATAGACTTCTGGGTGTCCAAAAAATCAAAATAGGTGCTGATAAAGGATGGGGTCTCCTCCTCCTGCGGGGTCAAAAAATGTTGTATTCAAATTGCGATCAGTTAAAAGCATAGTAATTCCTGCGGCAAGCACTGGAAGGGATAGAAGTAATAAAACTGCGGTAATTAAGACAGATCAGACAAAAAGAGGAGTTTGATATTGAGTGGTAGAAGAGGGCTTTATATTTAAAATTGTGGTAATAAAATTAATGGCTCCTAAGATAGATGAAACACCTGCTAGATGTAGTGAAAAAATAGCTAGATCTACGGAAGGGCCAGCGTGTGCTAAATTACCAGCCAGGGGGGGGTAAACAGTCCATCCTGTGCCCGCTCCAGCTTCTACTGTAGAGGAGGCTAGTAGAAGAAAAAAGGAGGGGGGAAGAAGCCAGAAGCTTATATTATTTATGCGAGGGAAAGCTATGTCAGGGGCTCCTACTATTAAAGGAACAAGTCAGTTGCCAAAGCCTCCAATAAGGATGGGTATAACTATGAAGAAAATTATTACAAATGCGTGAGCAGTAACAATTACGTTGTAAATTTGGTCATCGCCGAGGAGGGTGCCTGGCTGACTTAATTCAGCGCGAATAAGAAGGCTCAGGGCGGTTCCGATTATCCCAGCTCATGCGCCAAAGATGAAGTATAGGGTGCCGATATCTTTATGATTAGTGGAAAAGAATCAACGGGTAATAAACACAGGCAAGATAGCCGAGCAGGCGGCGGGTTGTAGCCCCGAAGACAGAGGTTTAAGTCCTCTTCTTGTCAAGCTCTGGGGTGTAACACGTGGGATTGCAAATCCCGAGAAGCAGAGTAGAGTCTGCCGGGGCTTCTCCCCTTTCCCCAAACGGGGAGAAGTAGAATGAAGCTCGCTGGATAGAGCGTTTAGCTGTTAACTAAAATATTACGGGATCGAGGCCCGTCTTTCTAGAGGACTTTATCTTAATTTAAAGTTTCTGAGTTGCATTCAGAAGATGTAGGATGGTATCCTGCAAGTCCTACAGAGACTAGAAGACTTTAACTTCTACTAAAGGCTTTGAAGGCCTTTGGACTTGTTATCCTAAGTTTCTTATATAAATAGGATTACGGCTGGGGAAAGGGGGAAAGTAAAAAGAGCTAGTATATTTAGGGCAGAAGCGAAATAAACTTTAGTAGGGGTACGTCAAGTAATAGCAGAGTTAGTTGTGTTAGGAGCTAGGGTCAAGACAAGGATATAAGTCAGTCGCAGGTAAAAATATAATGATAATACAGATGCTAATGTTATAAAAAAGACGAGTAAAATGGCGCCTTGTTTTACTAATTCTAGTGAAATAAGAAGTTTTGGGGCAAATCCTATAAGGGGGGGGAGACCTGCAAGGGAAAGAAGGACAAGGACTATAGAAGAGGTTAATATTGGGGATTTAACTCATGATGTGGAGATTTGAGATAAGTTTGTAGCTGAAAGAGCTATGAGTGAGAAAAATATTGTTGTAGTTAAAATAAGGTATATAACAAAATTAAATATTGCTAGTAGAGGACTAAATTTAAGAACGATAACAACTCAGCCTAAGTGAGCAATTGAAGAGAAGGCTATAATTTTGCGTACTTGTGTTTGGCTAATTCCGCCCCAGCCGCCAACTAGAATTGAAGCAAAGCCTATAGAGATTGCAACATTTAGATTAATATAGCTTGAAATTTGAAGTATGAGAATTATAGGGGCAATTTTTTGTCATGTAGACAAAATAAGTCCTGTAGACAGAGGAATACCTTGAAGAACATCTGGTATCCAAAAGTGTAGTGGGGCGAGGCCTAACTTTATTATAAGAGCAATTGATAATAGTATGGCGGAAGGATTAGTTATGTGAGATATTGTTCACTCTCCTGTTTTTCATGCGTGATAAAGGCATGAAAATAGGATAAGGGCAGAAGCTGTTGCTTGAGTTAAGAAGTACTTTGTAGCAGCTTCTACTGCTCGGGGGTGAAAATTTTTTGTTATCAGTGGAATAATAGCTAGTGTATTAATTTCTAATCCGATTCAAGCGAGAATTCAATGATGGCTCATTAGGGTGATAGATGTTCCAATTGCAAGGCTAAACATAAGAATTGTTATGGTTAGTGGATTCACTAGTAAGGGGTGGATTTCAACCTCCATTTTTGGGGTATGGGCCCAAGAGCTTAATTAGCTGACGTTACTAAAGATTAGTATAATGGAAGTGCACGGGGTTTTGATCCCCGAGGTACAGGTTCAAATCCTGTTTCTTTAAGGAAATAAGGGGATTTGAACCCCTATAAGTCTCCCTATCAAGGAGGTCCCTATTTTTCGGGCATATTTCCAAACATGAGGAGCCGAGGTGATTGAAGAGGTCGGAAATGTAATATGAAAGGTTACTAAACCAATAGTAAGGGGAAGAAAGTTTTTTCAGACTAAGTGTATTAATTGATCATAACGAAATCGGGGGTAGGCAGCTCGGACCCATAAAAATATGATGACTAATAGAGACGCTTTTACTATAAGAGAAAAGGTAGAAAATACAATAATAATTATAGAGCCTAGGAAAATAATAGTTGTTAGAGTATTTATTATGAGAATATTAGCGTATTCGGCGAGGAAAAAGAGAGCAAAGGTTCCTCCAGCATACTCTACGTTGAAGCCCGAGACTAATTCAGATTCTCCTTCAGTTAGATCAAATGGGGCTCGGTTAGTTTCAGCGAGAGTTGATACGACCCATATTATTAGGAGGGGTCAAGCAGGGAGAGTTAATCAAATAAATTCTTGACCAACATTAAAGAATCAAAGGGAAAATCCGCCGACTAGAAAGATTGTGCAGAGGATAATCAGGGCTATTGCTACTTCATAAGAGATAGTTTGGGCTACGGCTCGTAAAGCTCCAATAAGTGCGTATTTTGAGTTTGAAGCTCATCCTGAAGCAAGGGTTGCATAGACAGTTAAACTAGAAATGGCAAGAATAAAGATAATACCTAGGTTTAGGTCTGCAAGTGGAGCTGGCATAGTAAAGGGAGCTCATGTGAATAAGGCTAGGGTAAGTGCAAATGAGGGGGCAGATGTAAATAACATTTGAGAAGAAGAAGATGGTCGAATAGGTTCTTTAAGAAAAAGTTTAGCACCGTCAGCAATGGGCTGAAGAACGCCTAGGGGTCCTACAACATTAGGCCCTTTACGATTTTGCATGTATCCGAGAATTTTACGCTCAATAAGAGTAAGAAAAGCAACAGCTAACAGGATACAGAGGATAAAAATAGTAGACTGGGCAACTGCTATAAAGCGGGACACAGCTAGCGAGGGGATTTGAACCCCTAAGGGAAAGGGCTTAGGCCTTTTGCGTAGCCAGGTTTTGCTGCGTTAGCATTCCCTTATTTTAGGAGAGAGACATGGAAATAAATGAAACAATTTAGTTGTATTCACTAATAATTATTATGGCATATCTGAGGCATAGGCCATGTTACTCCGGCCCTTTCGTACTAGGAGTAGCTTTTTATAGATAGAAACCGACCTGGATTACTCCGGTCTGAACTCAGATCACGTAGGGTTTTAATCGTTGAACAAACGAACCTTTAGTAGCGGCTGCACCACTAGGATACCCTGATCCAACATCGAGGTCGTAAACCCACTTGTTGATATGAACTCTCAAAGTGGATGGCGCTGTTATCCCCAGAGTAACTTGGTTCATTGATCGAATAGCTATATCGGATCATGTATGTTAATTTATTAATTCTTAGAGATGTTGCTCACAGATAAGAATACATATTCTTTTCATTGTGGAGGTTGTGTTATTCTCCGTGGTCGCCCCAACCCAAAATTAATAGTTATTTCTCTTAATTGTCGTGTAATTTATATGAGTTAACTATTGAATTTGAAGCTTCATGGGGTCTTCTCGTCTTATAGGGTCATTCCCGCTTCTTCACGGGAAGATCAGTTTCACTGATTAGAAAAAGGAGACAGTAAGACCTTCGTGATGCCATTGATTCTAGTCCCTATTTGGAGGACAAGTGATTGCGCTACCTTTGCACGGTCAGAGTACCGCGGCCGTTAAATTTGTCAGTGGGCAGGCGAGACCTCTTATTATTGTCAAGAGGCGATGTTTTTGGTAAACAGGCGAGGCCATATATTGCCGAATTCCTTCTTTTTCTTTTAATCTTTCCGGAAATAGTCTTGTGTAAGATTAACGTTGAAAGTTTATATGTTTTTCTAGTTGAAGTTAATATAATAAAATCAATAACGTTGATTGCCGATGGGCGGGTCCATTGTGGCTTTAGCTTCTATTTTAGAGAAATTTTATTTCTTGTTACTAGTTCTAGCATAATGACTTTTATAAAGTATAAAATCGCTCAGTAAAAATAATAGGTTTAGGAGGGGGGATGGTATTTAGTATAATTTCATAATTAAGCTTTAACGCTTTTGTTAGGTGGCTGCTTTCAGGCCCACTTTTTGGAGAATAAATAGACTTTACCTAATAGAAGAGGTTGTGTCCTGTTTCAAATAAGCTGTACCTTATTTGAATAGCTCTTAAGTCAGTGTAATATTTTTTAATAGGTTACCCAAATTAGTTAGACTTAAGGGTGAACTAAAATTCTTTTCCTGAGGAACCAGCTATCTCTAAGTTCGATAGGTATTTCACTACTACTTGGAAATCTTCCCACTCTATTGCAACAGAGACGGGTTGGCCCAAAAGGCTGTTTCGAAGTAGCTCACTTAGTTTCGGGGGGGCAAACTAAAAAAGTTTTGCTTGATTGAACTAGCTAGACCATGATGCGAAAGGTACGAGGTTGTATCTCTACTATATAGTGCTTAGGAGTATTTCATTATTATTTCATTTTTCCCTTGCGGTACTCTATCTGAAGCGCCTAGAAATCTTTCAATCACCTTTACTTGAAATCTCTAATGGTTTATAAAAAAAATTATGAGGTGAGGAGAAAACGGGCTAGGTTGTGGGCTCAAAATGACCTGGGTCCAACAGATATTGTCTCGGTGTAAGCGAGAGGCTTTGGTTAAGCTACATTTTGCTTTACCAAGCGCACTTTCCAGTACGCTTACCGTGTTACGACTTGCCCCTTCTTGGATGCAAAAGTGTGTTAAGAACTTCTGTTATGCTATTGAAGGGGGTGACGGGCGGTTTGTACTTGTCTCAGAGCTTTTATTAAAAAGAACACTCTACTTTCTTTTTACTACTAAATCCACCTTCATTTCTGATTTTTCATACAGGGTTTTCGTATGTTCTAGTTTTAGAAATTGTAGCCCACCACTTCCATCTCATAGGCTGCACCTTGACCTGACGTACTGGTTAAACGGAACATTAAGTCCACTAATCGCTCAAACGGTAAACTTGCGTCGGAAGTATACAAGCTGGGATTGCAAGAGATGGTAGGGTCTAGCGGGTATTATCGATTATAGGGCAGGCTCCTCTAGAATGATGTGAGACACCGTCAAGTCCTTTGGATTTTAAGCTAAGCTTATAATATCCTGGCGTTTTATGTAGTAAACCAAATTTTACGACTGAGCATAGTGGAGTATCTAATTCCAGTTTGATTCTCAGCTGTCGTGTGTTCAAGAAAATTAGAGTTACTTTCGAAATCGGTTTTCCAAAGAGCAGGCTTTATACTGCTGGGCTTAAATTCTACTCTAATTAAGTAATAATCTTTAACCACGCTTTACGCCGAGTTTATCAACTAGAGCCTCCCTATGCGGGTTGGACGGTATATCCGCGGCGGCTGGCACCGTATTTGCCGGCTCAATTTAAGCTTCCTCAACTGATTCAAGCTGACGCTTATTGGCAAGGTTTATTACTGCTGAATACCCTTGAGGGTGTGGTGAAACTAGGCGTTATGGGCTAGAAGAGATCCGTGCCTGATGCCAGCTCCTTAATCTGAATGAGATTTTAAGGGCGTTCTCACGGGTGTGCGGAGACTTGCATGTATAAGTTGGGGAGCGGTTGATAATAAGGTCGGGACCAATCCTTTATACCCTCAGAACTTTTTAGGGTTCATCTTAGCGTTTTCAGCGCTATGCTTTAAGGTTAAGCTATAAGAGTCAGGACATAATTTAATTAGAATGGCGGCTTTGGGTGCCGTTAGTAGAGGTTTAGTTCCTCTTGTCTTGAAGCCTTGGGCAGGTTATTAGGCTGCTATCTTCGGCTTACAAGGCCGGTGCTTTAAAAATAAGCTACTAAGGCAGAGCTTTTACTTGGATTTGCACCAAGAAAGGTGGCACCTAAAACCAGTGGAGAACTGCTCTCCATTAAAAGC